CCTCGGGCTCGAGGACGTAGTTATCCGATAAAAAGACCCACCTGTCATATAATTATTGTAGTGAGGGATAGCTCTAAAAAGAAAACGAATCAGGATATGTATTTAGAAACAAAGGATCAATGGAAAGATCCTATAATAGAGAGATGTTTGGATAAAGAGACAGAGAGAGAAAAAAAAGAGAAAGAGAGAGAAGAAAAATATGGGCAAAAAAATAAACCCCCTTGGTTTCCGACTTGGTGGGGAAAACCAAAAGCATAGATCCCTTTGGTTCGCGCAACCAAAAAATTATTCCATAGGTCTCCAGGAAGATGAAAAAATACGAGATTGTATCAAGAATTATGTACAAAAAAATAGGAGAATATCCTCGGGTTTCGAAGGAATTGCACATATAGAGATTCAAAAAAAAATCGATCTGATCCAGGTCATAATCTATATTGGATTTCCCAATTTGTTAATAGAGGGTCGAACACGAGGAATCGAAGAATTACAGATCAATGTACAAAAAGGATTTAATTCTGTGAACCGGAGACTTAACATTGCTATCACAAGAGTTGCAAAACCTTATGGACAACCTAATATTCTTGCAGAATATATAGCTCTACAATTAAAGAATAGAGTTTCCTTTCGAAAGGCAATGAAAAAAGCTATTGAATTAACTGAACAAGCGGATACAAAAGGAATTCAAGTGCAAATTGCAGGACGTATCGACGGAAAAGAAATTGCACGTGTCGAATGGATCAGAGAAGGTAGGGTTCCCCTACAAACCATTCGAGCTAAAATTGATCATTGTTCCTATACAGTTCGAACTATCTATGGGGTATTAGGCATCAAAATTTGGATATTTGTAGACGAGCAATAATGGGCCTTTCCTTGCCATTCTATCCAGTGATAGAACAAAAAACGACAAACTATTCTTTTTCCCTTCAATGAAAAATGAGCAATTCTAATTCTATAGGGTTGAATAAAAATTGGATTGATCATTTGGTAGAATTGCTATGCTTAGTGTGTGACTCGTTGGGTTTTCTTTAGAGTTGGGATTCAAAAAAAAGGACTGGCCCCTAACTAATAACTATAGAACTTAGAACCAGCTCATTGCTTCGTATTATCGAGATCCAAGGAACCAGTCACTATATGATGTGTCAATCATATAGTTGTAGCAACTGAAATCTTTTTTCCATAAAGGAAAAATCAATCTGATTATGGATTGTGAAGCGAAAATAGAGGGATGTGGGTAAATGGAAGGGCGAGAGAAAGAGAGAAGGAGAATATCAATGGTATATGATTCCAATATGTATGGTCTATTATGAATTATCTCATAAAAGGCAGTGTGATAAAGCATCAATACTGATTCGTCCATAATTAGATGAATACGATTCATAGGAAAAATACCAATAATAAAGAGCCTCGAGTTAATAGAGACTGAGGAGATTGACTTGGGAACGAACTTGAATTGAGGAGCTCCATTGCAGAGTTCAGGCCTAGCCATTAATGGAGAAGCTATGGGAACGACGGAACCTGTGACTGCAGAAGATTCTATTGAAAACGAATCCTAATGATTCATTGGGTGGGATGGCGGAACCAACCAGGAACCAATTGATTTATTCTGAGAGGCCATGGGTTGACCCTACGAATGAAACAAATATTGAAAGAGTAAATATTCGCCCGCGAAACCCTTATTGAATTGCAAAATTTTGGCCGATTCGGTAAAGGTCAAGGATTCGTTATAAAAATAAAGCAAAGGCATTATCTTCTATATATAGAAATATACGTCTAGCTATATATACAAGATATACAGATTCCTACGTGACAGATTCAATATCAATAAATCCCATGATTTAGTGTATTATTCAATAAATACATGTGTATCTGTAATATTATTGAATCGTTTCATTCGCGAGGAGCTGGATGAGAAGAAACTCTCATGTCCGGTTCTGTAGTAGAGATGAGGTTGAGAAACAACCATCAACTATAACCCCAAAAGAACCCGATTTCGTAAACAACATAGAGGAAGAATGAAGGGAATATCTTATCGAGGCAATCATATTTGTTTCGGTAGATATGCTCTTCAGGCACTTGAACCCGCTTGGATCACATCTAGACAAATAGAAGCAGGGCGACGAGCAATGACACGATATGCGCGCCGTGGTGGAAAAATATGGGTCCGTATATTTCCCGACAAACCTGTTACAGTAAGACCTACGGAAACCCGTATGGGTTCGGGAAAGGGATCTCCCGAATATTGGGTATCTGTTGTTAAGCCGGGTCGAATACTTTATGAAATGGGCGGAGTATCGGAAACTGTAGCCAGAGCAGCTATTAAAATAGCTGCGTGCAAAATGCCTATACGAACGCAATTCATTATTTCAGGATAGGGATGTGGAACCAAAGGGGTATTTATGATGAAAAAAACAATCGCGGATTTCTTTATTTCTGGACAGACAATATTTCTTTCTTTTTTCCTTCGACCTTTGCATTGAAAGAACAGATTAAAAAAAAAAAAAATGATATGATTCAACCTCAGACCCATTTGAATGTAGCGGACAACAGCGGGGCTCGAGAATTGATGTGTATTCGAATCATAGGAGCTAGTAATCACCGATATGCTCATATTGGTGACGTTATTGTTGCTGTAATAAAAGAAGCAGTGCCCAATATGCCTCTCGAAAGATCAGAAGTGATCAGAGCTGTAATTGTACGTACATGTAAAGAACTCAGACGTGACAACGGTATGATAATACGATATGATGACAATGCAGCAGTTGTCATTGATCAAGAAGGAAATCCAAAAGGAACTCGGGTTTTTGGAGCGATCGCTCGAGAATTGAGACAGTTGAATTTCACTAAAATAGTCTCATTAGCTCCTGAGGTATTATAAATACTAGTAGATGAGACCATGATATAGTAGGGTATCTGAAATGGATCAATTAGTAGATTGTGTTTCACGCATATACTTTTAATAATTCATAAATAAAGAATCAAAAATTCACATAAAAAAAAAAACGGAACATGTTGATTATATCAAAATTAGGAGGCACCAATAATTATAGTTCGTCATGGGTAGGGACACTATTGCCGATATATTAACTTCTATAAGAAATGCCGACATGGATAAAAAAGGAACGGTTCGAATAGCATCTACTAATATGACCGAAAGCGTTGTTAAAATACTTCTACGAGAAGGTTTTATTGAAAACGTTAGGAAACATCGGGAAAACAACAAATATTTCTTGGTTTCAACCCTGCGACATAGAAGAAATAGAAAAGGAACATATAGAAATATTTTAAAACGTATCAGCCGACCCGGTCTACGAATCTATTCCAACTATCAACGAATTCCTAGGATTTTAGGTGGAATGGGGATTGTAATTCTTTCTACTTCTAGAGGTATAATGACAGATCGAGAAGCTCGACTAGAAGGAATTGGAGGAGAAGTTTTGTGTTATATATGGTGATCCTTCTGATATCCGAAGTTGATCCGTAACTTCCTATTTGTGAAAAAGGAGAGGAAAGACGGGTTGTTTAATATCACTCCTCCTCCATTAGTTGATACTTCAAGGGGGTTACCTGGAATGAAAGAACAAAAATTGATTCATGAAGGTTTAATTACTGAATCACTTCCCAATGGTATGTTCCGGGTTCGTTTAGATAATGAAGATCTGATTCTAGGTTATGTTTCGGGGAGGATCCGACGAAGTTTTATACGGATACTACCAGGAGATAGAGTAAAAATCGAAGTAAGTCGTTATGATTCAACCAGGGGACGTATAATTTATAGACTTCGCAACAAAGATTCAAACGATTAGGTGTAGGTGGCTTTTTAAACATTCCTTTCGTGGGAATACAATTCGAGGTTCAAAATTTCAAGAGACTTATTTTCTTCCAAGGAGTAGATTCGGAATTAAGGTAAGGAATAACAAATATGAAAATAAGGGCCTCTGTTCGTAAAATTTGTGAAAAATGTCGACTGATCCGTAGGCGGGGACGAATTATAGTAATTTGTTTCAATCCGAGACATAAACAGAGACAAGGGTAATCTTTCTAAAAAGAAAAAGGGATTTTCTAAAGGACCCGATGGACAAATAAAGGGTCTGTTTTGATATGAAATGGATATATCCGTATATCTCTGACTCATATTTATGAGATGATAAAATATGACAAAACCTATACCAAGAATTGGTTCACGTAGGAATGGGCGTATTGGTTCACGTAAGAGTGGGCGTAGAATACCAAAAGGAGTTATTCATGTTCAAGCGAGTTTCAACAATACCATTGTGACTGTTACAGATGTACTAGGTCAGGTGGTTTCTTGGTCCTCCGCTGGTACTTGTGGATTCAGAGGCACAAGAAGAGGGACACCATTTGCTGCTCAAACCGCAGCAGGAAATGCTATTCGTACAGTAGTGGATCAGGGTATGCAACGAGCAGAAGTCATGATAAAGGGTCCTGGTCTCGGAAGAGATGCAGCATTACGAGCTATTCGTAGAAGTGGTATACTATTAAGTTTCGTACGTGACGTAACCCCTATGCCACATAATGGATGTAGACCTCCTAAAAAAAGACGTGTGTAGAAATAAGAATTGAACGGATTTCAAGAGAAATAAATGATTCAATGATCTGAAAAAAGAATAATATTATTATGGTTCGAGAGGAAGTAGCAGTATCCACTCGGACACTACAGTGGAAGTGTGTTGAATCAAGAACAGACAGTAAGCGTCTTTATTATGGCCGTTTCATTTTGGCCCCGCTTATGAAAGGCCAAGCAGATACGATAGGTATCGCGATGCGAAGGGCTTTACTTGGAGAAATAGAAGGAACATGTATTACACGTGCAAAATCTGAAAAGGTACCACATGAATATTCTACGATAGTCGGTATTGAAGAATCAGTACATGCAATTTTAATGAATTTGAAAGAAATTGTATTGAGAAGTCATCTGTATGGAACTCGTGACGCATCCATTTGCGTCAGGGGTCCTAGATACGTAACTGCTCAAGATATCA